GGGGCGGGCGGCTGGCAGATTGGGTAATGTTTGCAAGGGTCAAAGTAATGATTGTTGTCAGATTTTGTTGTTTTTAGTACTGGAGTTTCTCTAATAAGTTTAGGTTATGTTGTTATGAATTTGTGTTTGTATATATATATATTCGTGGGGTGTGTTGGGTGGTGGTTTTGTTTTTAAGGTATGTCCATCGAGCATTCACTAAATAGCCCTATTATATAGAGCTGCGGAGGAGAGCATTAACTGAATGTGGTCAAAGTGCATCAGTGTCAAGGTGATTCCCCATATACGCCAACCGTCTCATTGAGTAACCCGTGAGATATAGGATAGGACGATAACGCAGGTGTGTCCAGGCTTAGATTGTGGGACCCCCGAAGTCACTGGGAAGGGCCAGCTGTGAGGTAACCCCGGAAAAAATAAAAGGAACCAGAGGCGCCAAAAAGCTGGAGGATGCCGCGATTACGCATTGAGGTGGTGGAAGTCTTCCACAGATGCCACTTTGAAGGGCAAGTAGAGGTGAGTGAACCCAATTGATGGCCCTGACCGAGGAACCAGAGGCGCAAAAATGTGAGGAGGGCGAGGGGTTTAGGGGGAACGTATGGGCCTGAAGCTAGTCACATCGGACATTATGTGCAAGGATTGCTGATTTCACGTGAGGTGTACGATTAATAAATCCATCTGGTACGAAGCTTCATGAGTTATGGGTAGGGACTGTGGATTTAGGGGTATGACCGTCAAGCATTCACTCGTATGGGGCCTTGTTGTGGGGTAGAGCTCTGTGGTTGCTGTAGGCTGGGTGGGTTTGGGAGCATTCATCTCTAGTCACTTGGGAGGGATAGTTCATTAAGATCGGTATGTCCGGTTGTCATGGGATGGGTTTAGTCCTTGCGTACTAGGGTAGTTGGTTAATAATGTGTATTACTGGGACCATAGATAAATATATGGGGTATATAAATGTATGCACGATATGCATAACCAAATAACCCCCGGAACTCCCGGGGGGGGGAGGGGGGGGGGGGGCAAGGCATGAGGTGCAGTGGCGGGAGCATTATCGGGCTATTTTGGCTCCGTTCCTGTAGTTGAAGACAATAACGGCTTTTCAAGCCGTAGGCCTCGGATAGTAGCCGAGTAGGAATAATGACTTATTTTGTATTTTTTCTAGGGGTTTGCTTTGTAGTTGGTGTTTTGGGTGTAGCATCGAATCCTTCGCCGTATTATGGGGTTGTTGGTTTGGTTCTGGCGTCTGTAGCAGGGTGTGGTTGATTATTGAGTCTTGGGGTTTCGTTTGTTGCCCTGGTGCTGTTCATGGTGTATTTGGGGGGTATGTTAGTGGTGTTTGTTTATTCTGTGGCTTTGGCGGCGGAGCCTTTTCCTGAGGCTTGGGGGGACTGGCGTGTAGCTGGGTATGCGGTGGCGCTTGCAGCGGTAGTCTTAGCAGGGCTGGTGCTAGGGGGGTTTGTTGGGTCTTGGGGGTTTGGGGTTGTTACTGTTGATAGTGTTGGGATGTTTACTGTGCGGCTGGATTTTAGTGGGGTTGCAATGCTTTACTCACGAGGGGTTGGGATGTTTTTGGTTGCAGGTTGGGGGCTGTTGTTAACTTTGTTTGTTGTGTTGGAGCTTGTGCGGGGGTTATCTCGGGGGGCTATTCGGGCAGTTTAGGGGTCAGGATCAGAGAATAGTTTATTGCAAAATACCAGCTTTGGGAGCTGGAGATAAAGGTTTAAGTCCTTTTTTTCTGAGGCGTGAGGATACTCTAAGAAGGGGTAAGTCTTCAGTCTTTGGTTTACAAGACCAATGTTTTTTATAAACTATTAGAGTATTTAGCAGTTAAGTATTTTATTTTCTAGGGCGCTTACGGCGGGGAAGAGGAACAGGAGGATGGTGAAGTAGGTGATCGATGCAAGTTGCCCGATGATGATGAATGGGTGTTCGACAGGTTGGCTTCCCACTCATGTGAGGACTAGGAGATTGGCAACTAAGGTTCAGAATAGGAGTTGGGAGAGTGGTCGGAACGTCATTGTTCGCTGCTTTGACTTGTGGAGGAAGGGGATTAGGAACAGGATTAGCACTGAGGCAGCTAGTGCTAGGACACCTCCTAGTTTGTTCGGGATTGATCGCAGGATGGCGTAAGCGAATAGGAAGTATCATTCTGGTTTGATGTGGGGTGGGGTTACTAGTGGGTTTGCTGGGGTAAAGTTTTCTGGGTCTCCAAGGAGGTTTGGGGAGAATAGGGCTAGTGCTATTAGGGGGGTGAGCATGAGGATAAATCCTAGGATGTCTTTGAAGGAGAAGTAGGGGTGAAATGGGATTTTGTCGCAGTCTGATACAATGCCTAGGGGGTTGTTTGAGCCTGATTCGTGCAGGAAGGTTAGGTGGACTAGGGTGATTCCTGCGATTAGGAAGGGCAGTAGGAAGTGGATGGCGAAGAATCGGGTTAGGGTTGGGTTGTCTACTGAGAATCCCCCTCAGGCCCATTCTACAAGGGTTTGCCCGATGTATGGGAGGGCTGAGAATAGGTTGGTGATTACGGTGGCTCCTCAGAATGATATCTGCCCTCATGGTAGGACATAGCCTACGAAGGCAGTCGCTATAAGAGTGAGTAGAAGGATCACTCCTGTGTTTCAGGTTTCTTTGTATAGGTAGGAGCCATAGTAGAAGCCTCGTCCGATGTGCAGGTAGATGCAGATGAAGAAGAATGAGGCGCCGTTGGCATGTAGGTTGCGGATGAGTCAGCCGTATTGGACGTTTCGGCATGTATTGGCGACTGAGGAGAAGGCGAGGGAGGTGTCTGCGGTGTAGTGCATGGCTAGCAGGAGGCCTGTTAGAATTTGCGTGGCTAGGCAGACGGCGAGTAGGGACCCGAAGTTTCATCAGGCAGAGATGTTAGAGGGTGCGGGGAGGTCAATTAGGGAGTTGTTGATTATTTTTAGTAGGGGGTGGGATTTGCGGATGTTGGGGGCCATTAGAGGGTCTGTGTGGTTAAGATCATTACTAAAATAGATAGGGCGAAGGACCCTAAGTAGGTTTTGATAAGCCCTGTGTGTGCTAGGGTTGCGGCTTTGCTTGCGGCTACTTGCAGTTCAGCAAGGCCCTCTGGTCCTATTTTTTTGAGTCAGGAGAGGTCGATTAGGTGTAAGGCAATGTTTTGGCCCTTTTCTAGTAGAGTTTTGGAGCAGAATCGGTGGACTAGGGGGTTAAAGTATCCTAGTAGGGAGGAGAAGTTTATGAGGTGGTTTGGTTTAGGGTGGGTGAGGGTGTGTGTTATGTTTGAGAGTTCAAGGGCTAGGATAATTCCTAGGATTGTTACTAGGATGGCAGCAGTCTTAGTGACGAGGGGTATAGTTATTGGGGGTGTTTTGGCTGGCGTGATGAAGGAGGTGATCAGTATCCCTGCCGTGATGCTGCCGAGGGCGAGCCGAGTTAGGGGGGCGGTGATTAGTGGGTTGTTTTCGTTTACTGGTATTATTGGGGGGATGCGGGTTTGTCCGGCTTGGACTAACAGGGTTATGCGAATGCTGTAGGTTGCGGTGAATGCTGTAGCTAGGAGGGTCAGTGATAGGGCCCAAGTGTTTAGGTAGGATGTATTTAGGCTTTCGATGATGAGATCTTTTGAGTAGAACCCGGCTAGGAATGGGGTTCCTATAAGTGCCAGGTTGCCGATAGTTAGGCAGGAAGTGGTGACTGGGAGCATTTTTTGTAGGCCGCCTATTTTTCGGATGTCTTGTTCTCCGTTTAAGCTGTGGATGATGGACCCTGAGCATAGGAATAGTATGGCCTTGAAGAAGGCGTGAGTTGAGATGTGTAGAAATGCCAGTTGTGGGAGATTTAGTCCGATGGCGACTATTATCAGCCCGAGTTGGCTGGATGTTGAGAAGGGGATGATTTTTTTGATGTCATTTTGGGTTAGAGCGCATGTGGCGGCGAATAGGGTTGATAGGGCGCCTAGGCATAGGCATGTGGTTAGGGCTGTTTGGTTAGTGGCTAGTAGCGGGTGTATGCGGATGAGTAGGAAGATTCCGGCCACTACTATGGTGCTGGAGTGTAATAGGGCGGATACGGGGGTTGGGCCTTCTATCGCTGCGGGTAGTCATGGGTGTAGGCCAAATTGTGCGGATTTTCCTGCGGCTGCGAGGATTAGTCCTATGAGGGGGAGAATGGGGGTTTGGTGGGGGTGTACGGCTTGCTGGATCTCTCAGGTGTTGAAGGTTGATGCCAGTCATGCTATGCTCAGGATTAGGCCGATGTCTCCAATTCGGTTGTAGATTACGGCCTGCAGGGCGGCGGTGTTAGCTTCTGCTCGGCCCTGCCATCAGCCGATGAGGAGAAAGGATATGATCCCTACTCCTTCTCAGCCAATAAATAGGAGGAATATGTTGTTTGCAGTTGTCAGGAGTAGTATGGCAATCAGGAATGTTAGTAGGTAGGTAAAGAATTTTGTTACGTATGGTTCAGAGGCCATGTACCACATGGCAAATTGCAGGATGGACCAGGTTACGAATAGGGCGATGGGGAGGAATGTTATTGAGTATTGGTCTATTTTTAGACTAAGTGGAATTTTGAAGTTTATGATGAACTTTCATTCTCAGTGGCAGGTAATGGACTCTAGTCCGGAGTAAATGAATGTAGTTGCTGGGAGTAGGCTTGTTAGGAATGCAGCTTTTACGGTGCGAGTGATGGTGAGAGGGGTGTTTTTGAAGTTTTTGAAGAGGAGTGGGAGAACGATGGGGGTTAGGAGGGTTGCTAGTGTGAGTAGTGTGAGGGAGTTGATGAGCAGTGTTGTATTCACTACTTTTACTTGGAGTTGCACCAAGATAGATGGTTCCTAAGACCAGCGGATTACTGTTATCCTTTAAAAGTAAGGGGGCTGGGGTTTAAAGCCCAGATGCAAGAATTAGCAGTTCTTGCTGGTTTAACCTCCCCTCGGCAGGCAAGAAGATTTGAACTTCTATTTTTAGGATCACAATCTAATGTTTGGTTTAAACTATGCTTGCATAAGGGGGTTCCAGAGATTAGTTCGGGTTTGAGGATTAAGAGGAACATGGGGATAATGTGGAGTGTTATGAGTAGGTGTTCTCGTGTGGTTGAGTTTTGGATAGATGTGATGTGGGAGGGGATTGAGCCTCGTTGGGTGATTAGCAGTATGAATAGGGTGTATGATGCGGTTAGTAGGGTGGCAATTCCTGTTAGGATGATTGTGAGAGCAGATCAGTTGAATAGGGTAACTATGATGGTTAGTTCTGCCATGAGGTTCGTTGTTGGGGGGAGGGCCATGTTTGTTAGGTTGGCTAGTAGTCATCAAGTAGCCATGAGTGGCAGTAGGGGTTGGAGGCCTCGCGTGAGTAGTAGGATTCGGCTGTGTGTGCGTTCGTAGTTCGTGTTAGCTAGGCAGAATAGCATGGAGGAGGTTAGTCCGTGGGAGATCATTAGGATTATTGCCCCTGAGAATGATCAGTGGGTTTGGATCATTCCTGCCGCGATGACTAGCCCCATGTGGCTGACGGATGAGTAGGCGATTAGTGATTTTAGGTCCGTTTGTCGGAGGCAGATTGAGCTGGTTATTAGGGCACCTCACAGGGCTAGGGTTAGGAAGGGGTAGTGGAGGAGGTTAGACAGTGGTCCTATTAGTAGTGTGACTCGTATAATTCCATAGCCTCCTAGTTTTAATAGGAGGGCGGCAAGGAGCATTGAGCCTGCAATGGGAGCCTCTACGTGGGCTTTTGGTAGTCAAAGGTGTAGGCCGTATAATGGGGCTTTTACTATAAACGCTATGAGCAGCGCTAGGCCTGAGAGGATGCTTGTTCATGAGGTGGATAGGGTTGGATGGGTTAGTTCTAGGGTTGGTAGGTGTAGGGTGCCGATTTTTACGTATAGGTGTATGATTGTGATTAGAAGGGGAAGTGAGCTTACCAGGGTGTAGAATAACAGGTAGGTGCCAGCGCTTAGGCGTTCAGGCTGGTTGCCTCATCGTGTGATTAGAATTAGGGTTGGGATGAGTGTGGCTTCGAATGCAATGTAAAATAGTGCTAGTTCTGTGGTGGAGAAGGCTAGGAGGATAAATGGTTGGACTATGATTAGGGTTGAAATGAAGGTTCGTTTTCGTGATAGGGGCTCTTGTTGGAGGTGATTTTGGCTTGCTATAATTATAAGTGGGAGTAGTCAGCAGGATAGTACTAGGAGGGGGGAGGAGATTTGGTCGATTCCTGTTCAATGGGACAGGAATTTATGGGGGTAGTAGGTTGGGATCAGCCACTGGAGGCTAAGGGCAGCGATAAGTAGGCTGTACATGGTGGTGTTAGTTCATAGGAATTTTGGTGGGGACAGTAGGGCTGTCGGGAGGAGCATAATTGTAGGTAAAATGATTTTTAGCATTGTAGTAGGTTTAGGTTATGCAGGTGATCGGAACCGTGGGTGCGTGTGGAGGCTACCAGGATGGCTAGACCAGTGCCTGCCTCACATGCTGAGAAGGTGAGTATAATGATTGGTACTATAGTAAATGAGGGGGTTTGGTTTTCGATGGGCCATATTGTTAGGCCTACGAACATTGAAAGTATTATGCTTTCGAGGCATAGTAGGGCGGATACCAGGTGGGTTCGGTGGAAAGCCAACCCCAGTCCGCTGAGGACGAAGGCTGAGTAGAAGCTTAGATGTAGGGGCGACATAAGAAAGTTACAGGGTTAGCTGTAGTCTGCTGGGCCGAAACCAGCTGTCTTCTGATTAGACTAACTTTCTGTTATTCTGCCCACTCTAATCCTCCTTGGGCTCATTCGTAGGCTAGGCCTAGTGTTAGGAGTAGCAGGATAACTGCGGTTCAGGCGAGAGTCAGTAGGGGCGATTGCAGCTGGATTGCTCATGGTAAGGGAAGCAGGAGGGCAATTTCTAGGTCGAATAGTAGAAACAGGATGGCTACTGAGGAAGAATCGAATTGAGAATGGTAGGCGGGCGGATCCGAGGGGGTCGAATCCGCATTCGTATGGTGAGAGTTTTTCTGAGTCAGGGGTTATTTGGGCGAGTCAGAAGTTTAGTGCGGTTAGGATGGCACTTAAGGCTAGTGATAGGGAGAATATGAATGTGAGTATGTTCATTGCTCTTCTCTGGGCTTGCACCAGATTTTAGAGATTGGAAGTCAATTGTAATTAATATACTAGAAGAGCAAGATCCTCATCAGTAGATGGTTATGTAGAGGAATAGTCAGATGACGTCTACGAAGTGTCAATATCAGGCTGCGGCTTCAAATCCAAAGTGGTGGTCTGATGTGAAGTGGAATTTGATTAGTCGGAGGAGGCAGACGGTTAGGAAGGTGGACCCAATGATTACATGGAGTCCGTGGAATCCGGTGGCGACAAAGAAGGTGGAGCCGTAGACGCTATCGGCGATTGAAAATGGGGCTTCGTGGTACTCTATTGCCTGTAAAGCTGTGAAGTAAAATCCCAGGAGGATTGTCAGTGTTAGGGCGTGGATGGCATGTTTCCGATTTCCTTCTGTGATGCTGTGATGGGCTCATGTGACGGTTACGCCTGAGGCTAGGAGGATAGCTGTGTTTAGTAGTGGGACTTCTATGGGGTTTAGTGGTTTGATGCCTGTTGGGGGTCATTGGCCGCCTAGTTCTGGGGTTGGCACTAGGCTTGAGTGGAAAAACGCTCAGAAGAACCCTAAGAAGAAGAATGCCTCGGATGTGATGAAGAGGATCATGCCGTATCGTAGGCCTTTTTGTACTGTGGGGGTGTGGTGGCCTTGGAAGGTACTTTCTCGAACAATGTCCCGTCATCATTGGAGCATTACTAAGAGTATGGACAAGAGGCCGGTAGCTAGCAGGGCGGATGAGTTATAGTGGAATCATATGATTAGTCCTGAGGTTGTGAGTAGGGCGGCAGCTGCCCCGAAGATTGGTCAGGGGCTTGGGTCTACTATGTGGTAGGAGTGTGCTTGGTGTGCCATTAGATATTTTCTTGTAAGTATAGGCTTAGAAGGAGGACGAAGACGTAAGCTTGGATCATGGCTACTGCTACTTCTAGGATGGTAAGGAGCAGTAGGATGACTATTGTCAGGATTGACACTGCAGGGAGGATGGGTATGAGTGCGATGGAGGCTGTGGAGATGAGCTGAATAAGCAGGTGCCCTGCCGTGAGGTTGGCTGTGAGTCGGACTCCTAGGGCTAATGGTCGGATCAGTAGGCTGGTTGTTTCGATTAAAATAAGTGCGGGGATCAGAGGTGTTGGGGTGCCTTCTGGTAGCAAGTGGGCTAGGGAGGCTGACGGTTTGTTTCGTAGGCCTGTTAGTAGGGTAGCGAGCCATAGGGGGAAGGCTAGGGCTATGTTTATAGATAGTTGGGTGGTGGGGGTGAATGTATACGGAAGGAGTCCTAGGAGGTTAATTGTAAGGAGTATGGTTATTAGTGATGTTAGCATTAGAGCTCATTTGTGGCCGTTCTTGTTTAGTGGGATCATTAGTTGTTTTGTAATTAGGTGCAGGAGTCATAGTTGGATGGTGGAAAGTCGGTTGCTGACTCATCGGTTGCCGGGGGATGGGAATAGCAGGGCTGGGAAGAGTAGGGATAGAAGAATTAGGGGGATGCCGAGTAGGTAGGGGCTTGAGAATTGGTCAAAGAAGCTTAGGTTCATGGTCAGGCTCATGGTGTGGGTTTAGTGGTGAGGGATGGTTTGCTTGATGGGGGGTTTGTTGTGGTAAAGGTTAGTAGTTTTGGCTGGATCAGGAGTGCGAGGGTTAGTCAGGTTATGATCATGATTGAGAATCATGGTGCGGGGTTGAGTTGAGGCATATCATTAAGGAGGAGGCGGTCCTCTCTAGCTAGCTTAAAAGGCTAGTGCTGTTGCATAGCTTCTTAATGATTAGGAGGAGGATAGAAGGGACGATCAGGCCTCAAAGTGTGGGAGTGGGGTAGATTCCACTACAATGGGCATGTAGCTGTGGTTGGCTCCGCAGATCTCTGAGCATTGGCCGTAGAAAATTCCGGGTCGGGTGGTAATGAATGAGGTTTGGTTCAGTCGGCCTGGGATTGCATCTGTTTTAACCCCGAGTGTTGGGACAGCCCACGAGTGGAGTACGTCTCCAGCAGTAATGATTACGCGGATTGGTGATTCTATGGGTACAACTACGCGGTGGTCAACTTCTAAGAGTCGGAAGTGGCCGTTTGGTAGGTCTGTGGTGGGGATTATGTAGGAGTCGAATGAGAGGTCCTTGAAGTCCGTGTACTCGTAGCTTCAGTATCATTGGTGGCCGATGGCTTTTAGTGTGAGATCTGGTTCGTCGATCTCGTCTATTATGTACAGGATTTGTAGGGACGGGAGGGCGAGGAGTACTAGGACGATGGCGGGCAGGATTGTTCAGATTAGTTCCACTTCTTGAGCGTCTACTGCATTGGATGATAGCTTTTCTACTAGCATGTGAGCTAAGAGGTATAGGACTAGGCTGCAGATGGCTAGGGCAACAATTAGAGCATGGTCGTGAAATTCAACAAGTTCTTCTATGATGGGCGATGAGGCGTCTTGGAATCCTAGTTGGGAGTGGTTGGCCACATGAGATGTACAGGGTTTTCACCTGTGATTTAGCCTTGACAAGGCTATGTAATTGGTTTACTAACGTCTCATGAGAAAGAAGCATGAATGGTTAATGCAGCTGGCTTGAAACCAGTGTATGGGGGTTCGATTCCTTCCTTTCTTGTACTTGGACAAAAGCTGGTTCCTCGAAAGTGTGGTATGGGGGAGGGCAGCCGTGGATTCATTCAATGTTTGTGGCGGTTAGTTCCGGTTGTAGGACTTTCCGTTTGGCTGAGAAGGCTTCTCAGATGATGAATATCAGTATGATTACGGCTACTATTGAAATTAGGGACCCGATAGAGGAGATGGTGTTTCATAGTGTGTAGGCGTCAGGGTAGTCCGAGTATCGTCGAGGCATTCCTGCTAGGCCTAGGAAGTGCTGGGGGAAGAATGTTAGGTTTACTCCTGTAAATATTACCCCGAAGTGGGCCTTTGCTCATGTCTGGTGTAAGGTGAATCCGGTGAGAAGGGGGAATCAGTGGGTGAATCCGGCTAGGATGGCAAAGACGGCACCTATGGATAGGACATAGTGGAAGTGGGCAACTACGTAGTATGTGTCGTGCAGGGCAATGTCTAGGGAGGAGTTTGCAAGAACAATTCCTGTTAGGCCTCCGATGGTGAATAGGAAGATAAATCCTAAGGCTCAGAGTATTGGGGGGTCTCATTTGATTGTTCCTCCGTGTAGGGTGGCGAGTCAGCTGAATACTTTAATTCCGGTGGGGATGGCGATGATTATGGTGGCAGATGTGAAGTAGGCTCGGGTGTCAACGTCTATCCCTACGGTGAACATGTGGTGGGCTCAGACGATGAACCCCAGAAAGCCAATGGATAGTATGGCTCAGACTATTCCTATATAGCCGAAGGGTTCTTTTTTGCCTGAGTAATATGTAACCACGTGGGAGATAATCCCGAATCCTGGGAGGATTAAGATGTAGACTTCCGGATGGCCGAAGAATCAGAATAGGTGTTGGTACAGGATTGGGTCGCCTCCTCCGGCAGGGTCAAAGAATGTGGTGTTTAGGTTTCGGTCGGTTAGTAGTATTGTGATGCCAGCGGCGAGGACGGGTAGTGATAGGAGGAGCAGAATAGCGGTGATTAGGACGGATCAAACAAAGAGTGGGGTCTGGTATTGTGAGAGTGCAGGGGGTTTTATGTTGATGGCTGTGGTGATGAAGTTAATGGCTCCGAGGATAGAGGAAACACCGGCTAAGTGGAGCGAGAAAATGGCCAGGTCTACTGAGGCTCCAGCGTGAGCTAGGTTGCCTGCTAGAGGTGGGTACACGGTTCAGCCTGTGCCGGCACCAGCTTCTACGGTGGATGAGGCGAGTAGGAGGAGGAATGAAGGTGGGAGGAGCCAGAAGCTTATGTTGTTTATTCGTGGGAATGCTATGTCGGGGGCGCCGATTATTAGGGGGACTAATCAGTTGCCAAACCCTCCGATTATGATGGGCATCACTATGAAGAAGATTATTACAAAGGCGTGGGCGGTGACGATTACGTTGTAAATCTGGTCATCACCCAGGAGGGTTCCTGGTTGGCCTAGTTCTGCGCGGATTAGCAGGCTGAGTGCTGTGCCGATTATTCCGGCTCATGCCCCGAAGATAAGATATAAGGTACCGATGTCTTTGTGATTGGTAGAGAATAATCATCGATTGATGAAGGTCACGGGTAAGATGGCTGAGTGCTAAAGCGTTAGGCTGTAGTCCTTTTTACAGAGGTTCAATTCCTCTTCTTATCGGCCTCGTGGTGAAGTTCATGTTGAGTTGCAAGCTCATCGATGCACATGAGAGTGTGCCGGGGTCTTAGGCAGAAGCCAGTGGGCTAAGGCGTTTAGCTGTTAACTAAAACTTTACGGGATCGAAGCCCGTCTGTCTAGGGAAGGCTTTAGCTTAATTAAAGCGCCTGGTTTGCATTCAGGAGATACAGGTTAGTGTCCTGTTGGTCTTAGTGCAGAAACTAAGAGAGTTTAACTCTTATTTAAGGCTTTGAAGGCCTTCGGTTTTGAGGGGTGTTATCCTAAGTTTCTAGACAATAGCGTGGACTATGGGGGAGAGGGGGAGTAGGAGGATTGATAGTGAGGCGAGGATTGCGGTAGGTGTGCTTGGGGGTTTGCTAGTGTACCATTGTTTCATGTGGTTGGAGGAGTTTGGTGGGAGGGTAATTGTTGAGTGATATGCAAGGCGTAGGTAGAAAAATAGGCTGAGTAGGGATAGCATAGCAATCACTATAGCTGCTGGTGTTATTTCCTGTTTGGTTAGTTCTTGGATAATAAGTCATTTTGGCATGAACCCTGTTAGTGGGGGGAGGCCTGCTAGGGACAGCAGGACTAGCATTAGGGTGGCGTTTAGCACTGGGGTTTTTGTCCATGAGGTTAGGATTATGGACAGGTTGAGGGCTTTAATTTTGTTTAGAGCCATGAATACGGCTGATGTCATGATCGTGTAGAGGTAGAAGGTAAGTAGGGCTAGTTTTGGGCTGTAGACTAGGATGATGGCGATTCAGCCTAGGTGGGAGATGGATGAGAAGGCTAGGATTTTGCGTGTTTGTGTCTGGTTTAGTCCTATTCAGCCTCCTAGTGCTGCCGAAGCTAGGGCTATGGCAGTTAGTAGGGATGGGTTGAGGGATTTGGATGTCATTACGAGGAGGGTTAGTGGAGGGAATTTCATGAGGGTTGAGAGTAGGAGGGCCGTTATTAGGGGGGATCCCTGTAGGACTTCTGGGAATCAAAAGTGGAATGGGACTAGGCCCAGCTTGATTGCAATTGCTGCTGTGAGTAGTAGGCATGAGGTTGGGTGGTTAAGCTGTGTGATGTCTCACTGGCCGGTAGCTCAGGCGTTGGTTATGCTAGAGAATAGGACAAGGGCGGAAGCAGCTGCTTGTGTTAGGAAGTATTTTGTTGCGGCCTCTACTGCTCGGGGGTGGTGGGATTTAGAAATTATGGGGATAATGGCTAGTGTGTTGATTTCTAGTCCGGTTCAAGCTAGGACTCAGTGGTTGCTGGAGATTGTGATTGTTGTGCCTAATATGAGACTGAGGACTAGGATTGGGGTTGCATGGGGGTTCATTAGTAGAGGAGGGGGTTGAACCATCATTTCCGGGGTATGGGCCCGGTAGCTTGATTAGCTGACTCTACTAGAAAATAATATAAGGGAAGTATAGAGAGTTTTGATCTCTCTTGTGTAGGTTCAATTCCTACTTTTCTAAGGTTAAATAGGAAATGAGAGGACTGTTGTACCTCTATGTTCACTTTATCATAGTGACCCTTTGGGTTCAGGCACATTTCCTTATGGAAGGAGGTAGGCCTGCGTAGCAGATGGGTAGGCTAGTGTGTCAGAGGCATAGGGCTAGTGTGAGGGGTAGGAAGTTTTTTCATAAGAGGTGCATTAGCTGGTCGTATCGGAATCGGGGGTAGGAGGCTCGGACCCATAGGAATCCTGAGGATAGTAGGAGGACCTTTGTGGCTAGGATAATGGGGAATAGTTCTGGAGAGGGCCCTAGGGCGCTGGGGTTTAAGAAGATGATGGCCGTAAGTGTATTTATTAGTATGATGTTGGCGTATTCGGCTAGGAAAAACAGGGCAAAGGGGCCTGCGGCGTACTCAACATTAAACCCTGAGACTAGTTCGGACTCACCCTCTGTTAGGTCGAATGGGGCTCGGTTTGTTTCTGCCAGGGTGGAGACATATCATATTATTGCTAGGGGTCATGAGGAGAAGATGAGGTAGAGGGGTTCTTGAGCAACGGCGAAGGTGCTGAGAGTGTAGTTTCCGGTTAGCATAATTACTGATAGGAGAATAAGTGCTAGTGTTACTTCGTATGAGATGGTCTGTGCGACTGCCCGCAAAGCCCCGATTAGGGCGTATTTTGAGTTTGAGGCTCACCCTGACCATAGGATCGAGTAGACGGCCAGGCTTGATATGGCTACTATGAAGAGGACCCCAAGGTTTAGGTCTACTAGGGAGAATGGGAGGGGGAGGGGTACTCAGACGGTGAGGGCTAGGAGCAGGGCCAGTATAGGCATTGTGATGAAGAGTAATGGTGAGGAGGTGGAGGGTCGAATGGGCTCTTTAATGAATAGTTTGATTCCGTCTGCGATTGGCTGGAGCAGGCCAAAAGGCCCCACGATGTTGGGGCCTTTGCGAGATTGCATGTAGCTCAGGATTTTCCGTTCTACAAGGGTTAAGAAGGCTACGGCGATTAGAATTGGGATGGCGTATAGGAGGGATATAATGAGGTAGCTTATTATCGTCATTTGTGGCATGTGTAGCTAGGGAGAGGATTTGAACCTCTGGGTAAAGGGCTTAAGCCTTCTGCATTTGCCGGGCTCTGCCACTCTAGCTGGTCCTTTTCTAGGATTGGGTGGTGGGAGGAGTCCTCTTCATAGTTTAGTTGGCTTCACTATTTAGGGGGAAGGCGTGCTTGTGGTATTGGCCTTACTTTCCCGGTCCTTTCGTACTGGGGAGAGTAGTTCATAGATAGAAACCGACCTGGATTGCTCCGGTCTGAACTCAGATCACGTAGGACTATTAATCGTTGAACAAACGAACCCTTAATAGCGGCTGCACCATTAGGATGTCCTGATCCAACATCGAGGTCGTAAACCCCCCTGTCGATAGGGGCTCTTGAGGGGGATTGCGCTGTTATCCCTGGGGTAGCTTGGTCCATTAATCAATTATATTGGGTCTGGTCACTATTAGCACTTTGAGGGGTGGCTCTAAGTAAAGAGGTTTGGTCTTGTTTTTGGAGGATTTGTTTTTCTCCAAGGTCGCCCCAACCGAAAAATATCGGCCATGCTCTGCGATTGGTGGTGATCCCGGTGGGGTTAGTCTTAGGTTCGCGGTGGCCGTTGATTTTTAAGTTCCACAGGGTCTTCTCGTCTTATGTTCACATCCCCGCTTTTGCACGGGAAGATCAATTTCACTGATTATCTGCGAGAGACAGTTAAGACCTCGTTTAGCCATTCATACAAGTCTCGATTTATGGGACAATTGATTGCGCTACCTTTGCACGGTTAGGATACCGCGGCCGTTTAACCTGGGTCACTGGGCAGGCATCACCTTCAATACTTGTTTGTTAGCTGAAGGCTATGTTTTTGGTAAACAGTCGGGCCTTGTTTTGCCGAGTTCCTTTCGCAGATTTTAATCGCTCTTATGGGCGCTCCTGAGTCGGGTTAACAGGGTTAGTCTATACTGGGTCTTGTAGGAGTTTTTGTATATGTCTGGGTCTGTTAATAATGTTTCCATGTAAGCTTGCGCCGCTAGAGGGGTGGATGTGGCCCCAAGTTACTCATTTTAGCATTAATTCTCCTATATTCATAGGTTGACCTGTTTGTGATAAGGGATTCATCTTGTTCTGGCATTTTTGGGTAGTGGAGCTTTGACGCACTCTTTGTTGGTGGCTGCTTTAGGGCCCACAGTAAGGTTGGTGGTTGGATTTATCCGCTAGTCGAGGTTGTGTCCTTTTTTAATGGAGCTGTACCCCCATTAAATAGCTCTTAATCATCTCATTATGGTTCTGGGTGTTGTCCGGTAGGGAGGATTAAGGGAGAACTTAGATTCATTTCACAGGTAACCAGCTATCACCCAGCTCGGTTGGCTTTTCACCTCTACTAACAAGTCATCCCACTCTTTTGCAACAGAGACGGGTTCGCTCTAATAGCTGCTCGTAAGTAGCTCGCTTGGGTTTCGGGATGGCAAACTTTAGTTCACTTTGCTTGGTTGTTCTTGCTAAATCATGATGCAAAAGGTACAAGGGTTAGTCTTTGCTATTTTTTGCTTTGGTTTTCATTATTATTTCATCTTTCCCTTACGGTACTGGTCTCTATCGCGTCTAAGTGTCTTTTCTATCGCCTATACTAAGACTAGAAAATGTTTTGGTTTGGGTCTGATTTAGTAGATTTGTTTAGTTTTGCGCTGTTTGGGTGGCTGAGCTAGAGGAAGGCTTCAAGACGATCTGGTTTAGCAGATATCTTTCAGGTGTAAGCTGAGTGCTTTGGGGTTATAGCTACGTCTTGAGTATTCTAAGTACACCTTCCGGTACACTTACCTTGTTACGACTTACCTCATCTTTGGCATTTTAGTGGTATTAGTTATGTGGGGATATGGCTTGTGAGGAGGGTGACGGGCGGTATGTACGTGCCCTAGGGCCGGCTTAAAGTGGGCTTTATTATCCTGCTTTACTGCTAAATCCGCCTTCCAGAAGCAGTTTCATGCTTCTTTTCGTGTTGCCCTATGAATAGGGAATGTAGCCCATTTCTTCCGTCCCATGGGCTATACCTTGACCTGTCTTGTTAGCGTGGTGCTGTTGTGCTCACTGTTGTACTCTCATTCGAGGTGGGCTGGCGACGGCGGTATGTAGGCTGTGTTTGGCAAGGGACGGTTGGGTTGATCGTGGATTATCGATTATAGAACAGGCTCCTCTAGGTGGGTTTAGGGCACCGCCAAGTCCTTAGAGTTTTAAGCGTTTGTGCTCGTAGTTCTCTGGCGGATACTTTGGTATAGTAAGTATCAAGATTTAGGGCCAGGCATAGTGGGGTATCTAATCCCAGTTTGGGCCCTGGCTTTCGTGGGCTTAAATCGATCGCTAGTTGCTAAGATCATCTTTATGGTGTGTTTAGGTGCATCTTGTGCTTGCGACAGCTTGGCTGCATTTTGATCTTAGTTGGATAGGATAGGCATTTTACCACTCTTTACGCCGCTTGTATGGGACAGTTGATTTGGGTCTCTTGTATGACCGCGGTGGCTGGCACAAGATTTACCGACCCTAGGATGTGTTTGCTATGACTAAGTCAAGTTTGCACTCATTGCTTAATGTTAACTACTGCTGAATACCCGTGGGGGTGTGGCTTAGCAAGGCGTCTTGGGCTACTACGTGGGTGTGCCTGATACCCGCTCCTTAAGGCCTGAGGGCAGGCTGTTGAGGGCATTTACACTGGGGCGCGGATACTTGCATGTATATGTCTAGCAAAAACCAACTGTAAGGTTAGGACTAAGTCTTTTGTCCGCAGGCATGTCTGTGTGCCGTCTTGGCAGCTTCAGTGCCATGCTTTAGGTGTAAGCTATGTGGAC